TTATGGATTTCTGACCACATTCTCCATAGGGCCCTCTTATCTCTTCCTTCTCCGAGCTCAGGTTATGGAAGAAGGAACCGAGAATAGGGTATCAGCAACAACAGGTTTTATTATGGGACAGCTCATGATGTTCATATCGATCTATTATACGCCTCTACATCTAGCATTGGGTAGACCTCATACAATAACTGTCCTAGCTCTACCCTACCTTTTGTTTCATTTCTTCTGGAACAATCACAAACCCTTTTTTGATTATGGATCTACTAGCAGAAATTCAATGCGTAATCTCAGCATTCAATGTGTATTCCTGAATAATCTCATTTTTCAATTATTCAACCATTTCATTTTACCAAGTTCAATGTTAGCCAGATTAGTAAACATTTATATGTTTCGATGCAACAACAAGATGTTATTTGTAACAAGTAGTTTTGTTGGTTGGTTAATTGGTCACATTTTATTCATGAAATGGGTTGGGTTGGTATTAGTTTGGATACAGCAAAATCATTCTATTAGATCTAATGTACTTATTCGATCTAATAAGTATCTGGTGTCAGAATTTAAAAATTCTATGGCTCGAATCTTTAGTATTCTCTTATTTATTACCTGTGTCTACTATTTAGGCAGAATGCCGTCACCCATTTTTACTAAGAAACTGAAAGAAACCTCAGAAACGAAAGAAAGTGAGGACGAAACAGATGTAGAAATAGAAAAAACTGCCGAAACGAAGGAGACTAAACAGGAAGAAGAGGGATTCACCGACGAAGATCTTTCTCCTTCCCTTTTTTCGGAAGAAAAGGAGGATCCGGACAAAATTGATGAAACGGAAAAGATCCGAGTGAATGGAAAGGACAAAACAAAGGATGAATTCCACTTGCACTTAAAAGAAGCATGCTATAAAAAGAGCCCAACTTCGTATTCTGGCAATCAAGATATTTCGAAGTTAGAAATACTTAAAGAAGAAAAGAAAAACCTCTTCTGGTTTGAAAAACCCCTTCTTTCTCTTCTTTTCGACTATAAACGTTGGAATCGTCCAACGCGATATATAAAAAACAATCGATTTGAAAATGCGGTAAGAAATGAAATGTCACAATATTTTTTTTATACATGTCAAAATGATGGAAAACAAAGAATTGCTTTTACATATCCACCCAGTTTATCAATTTTCTGGGAAATGATACAAAGAAAGATTTCTTTGTCTACAACAGACCAATTATTATACGATGAACTATACAATTATTGGATTTATACCAATGAACAAAAAAAAAACAGCTTAAGCACTGAATTTGCTAATAGAATTGCAGTTCTAGACAAAGGACTTTTTTATATAGATGGACTCGATAAAAAAACTCGATTATGCAATGAGAAAACTCAAAAGGAATATTTGCCAAAAATAAATGATCCTTTCTTAAATGGATCCTATCGTGGAATAATAAAAAAAAGCTTTTCACCCTCTATTATAAATGAAACTGCAGTCCAAAATTGGATAGATGGAATTTTGATAAATAAGATTCATAGTATTCTTCGTAATGATTATAATTACCACGAATTTGAACAGAAAAAAGATACATTTAATAAAAAATCAATATCAAAAGAAATTAGCCATTTCATGCCTTTAATGAGTCCATTTTCTGGGGAATCAACATTCAATCTGAAAGGCATTTCTTTACTTCCAGAAGAAGGACAAATTGGTTCAGAAGATCAAGAAACATTTTTAAAACTTTTAGTTGATGCAATCATAGGACTACAAAAAAAAAAGAAATTAATAAAAAAATGGATACATAAAATAAATAAAACAAAAGATATGAGGAAATACGACCACCTCCTATATACCTGAAACTTTCTGCTACAAAAAAACTTGTAATACCAAACCCATTTGGAATTCCATCAATTATTCGTCGATCAATAATAGAAACTAACTCGGTCAAACTTCTTAGACCCTTGATAAAATATGTTGCATAAAAAGCATCGATATAACCACGGTTAGAAGACCAATTATATAAAAAATTTTTGATTTTATCCCAAAAAATTCTCTTGGGTCCTCCTTTATTAAATGAATTAATTAAGCCAAAATTTTTTAACGGCGAATAAATGGGTTTATATAGAAAAAAGGCTATAAATATTCCCCAAAGAGCTATACTAACTGACAAAATTGCATTTATTGCAAATTCAGACCAATCAACAAAATTTGTAGAAGTTGACTGAAAAGGATTTATAGGTGGAGTTAACCATTTAGTTAATATATCCAACTCTATTCCGTTTTGATTAAAAGGAATTCCTATTAATCCAATGAAAAAAGTAAATAGAATCAATACAATGAGAGGAAATAAAATAGTATTGTCCGATTCAGGAGGATATGCAAAAACTTTTTGATTATCAAAATCAGTATAAGTATCAGTAATAGTAATAAAAGATCGCATCATTTTAAAAAAATTTCGGGAAATTTTAGATGATTTTTTCATAAAAACAGAAGCTCCTTCCCCAGTATTATTCATTGTTAATAAGGTAAATAAAGAAAAATTTTTATTAATCGTTTTCAATCCTTCTTTACCCCATAGAGATAATGAATAGAGGGAACTGCTTTTTTTTCCACTATAATTCTTAGAATAAAGGTTCAAATGCCCGTCAAACGTAAGCAAATAGATTCGAAACATATAAAATGAGGTTAATCCAGCTGTGAAATAAGCTATTAGTGCTAAAATTGGCGAATACAACCAACTATTATTAAGAATTTCATCTTTGGACCAAAAGCAAGCCAGAGGGGGAATCCCACAAAGCGAAAGCGTACCTATTAAAAAAGCCGTTTTTGTAATTGGAAGATGTTTTGTTAATCCCCCCATAAGTACCATATTCTGACTTTTTTCTGGAGAATATCCAATAAGCGTTTCCATTGAATGAATAAGAGACCCGGATCCTAAAAACAATAATGCTTTTGAATAAGCATGAGTAATCAAATGAAATAAAGCAGCTCTATAAGAACCCATACCTAGGGCTAACATCATATAACCCAATTGAGACATTGTAGAATAAGCTAAACTTCTCTTAATGTCTTTTTGAGCAAGAGCTAAAGTAGCTCCTAAAAATAAAGTTATTATACCTATAAAAGCGATTATATACATTATATAAGGTATAACTATAAAAAGAGGAAAAAGTCGAGCAACTAGAAAAATCCCCGCCGCGACCATGGTCGCAGCATGTATGAGCGCTGAAATAGGAGTCGGCCCTTCCATAGCATCGGGTAACCATACATGAAGGGGAAATTGGGCAGATTTTGCAACTGCACCAGCAAATAAGAAGAAAGTACATAAAATACAAAATAAAAGATTGACCTCATTATTGTTAATTAAGTTAGTAAATATTTCAAACAAATCACGAAAATCAAAACTGCCTGTTACCCAATAAAGACCCAAAATTCCTAATAATAAGCCAAAATCTCCTACACGATTAGTCACAAACGCTTTTTGACAAGCATTCGCGGCAGTGGGTCGTGTAAACCAAAAACCTATTAATAGATATGAACACATCCCAACTAATTCCCAAAAAATATAAATTTGTATCAAATTTGAACTAGTAACTAATCCTAACATGGAAGTAGTAAAAAAACTCATATAAGCAAAAAATCTTAAATATCCCCCATCATGATACATATAATTATCACTATAAATAAGAACCAAAATTGCAACAGTAGTTATTAACACTGACATAATAGAAGTAAGTGGATCGAGAAAGTAGCCCAATTCGAAAGAAAAATCATTATTTATAGTCCAAGACCATACATATTGATAAATGGAATTACTATTTATTTGTTGAATCGACAGCGTCATCGAAAAAAGCATAGTTAGAGTTAACAAAGAAATACTAGAAAAAGCCCACATACGCCGAAGATTTTTGGTTGCTGTCGGAAAAAGGAGAAGTCCCACCCCTATTAACAAAGGAACTGGAAGTGGAATGAAGGGTATGATCCATGCATATTGGTATATATGTTGCATAATAGAAAAAATTTTTTTCGAATTGAATTTTTTTTAATATTCAAATTTTTTAATATTCAAATAAAGAAGTTCTCATTGGTCAAATAAAAATGGTTTAGTCAAAATAAGTATATTAGTGATTATTCAGTCAATTTGACTATATTAAATTGAGAAGGAAGATAAAAAATTTCAACTTTTACATTTTATTATAATTTAATCATTTATAATGTGTATTATAGAATACAGGCTAAAAAAAATCTTTAATCAGAAGATTTACTTACTAAAGGTTTAATAAAATAAAATTAAAATCAATAATGATACAAACGAATTAGTTTATTCTAAAATTTGTTCAGAATTATTAACCTGTTTTACGGACAATTTTTTTATTGTTTTCCATTCTAAATAGAAAAAAATGTCGATATGTTTTCAAAAAACTAAAGTCAAGTTTTTGACTTAAGATTCCGTAAGTATTGGTTTTAAAAATTTAATTGGATATGCAATTTCTAATTTTGTTTTTCGATTTTTAAACACTTAATGAAGAGGTTTTCGTTTAGAATATAAATACATAGATAATGAATAAGAAACAAAGATTTGTTTGAACAATAGATGTGTTTCACATCCAACTATAACACTAAAAAATAAATTTAATTTGAAATGGCAGTTCCAAAAAAGCGTACTTCTATTTCCAAAAAGCGTATTCGTAAAAATATTTGGAAAAAGAAGGGATATTGGGCGGCGTTAAAAGCTTTTTCGTTAGCAAAATCTCTTTCGACGGGGAATTCTAAAAGTTTTTTTGTACTAAAAATAAGTACTCAAAACTTGGAATAAGAGTAATCGACCTGATTCAGATTAAAAAAAAAAAAAGAGCCTAACATAACCAATTAGTGTGATAAATTATGACAAGATTTATTTTTTCATTTCAAAAAAAAATTAATCAAAAATGAAAAACAAATTTCTTTCTAATTAAAATATGCAATTAATATTTTGTATTTATTAATTCGATTTTTTGTCTTATGATATGTAGACGAGGAACTCTTATGTCAACCATAACCTTTTTTTTTGAAAAAAAAAAAAGATAGAATCATCATCGTTTTTTTAATTTATTTTTTTATTTCGAAGATGGGGATTTTTTCCCCATCAACCTGTTTGTTTTATCACAAGAAAATTATCAAAGTTTTTTTGAGTTCAAGATTATATGCGAAATTTTTTTTACAAAATTATCAATAGAAAAGGCAAAATTTTTATTATATGACATACTCAGTTCAATATTACAATGGGTTTGTTGAAACAGAAAAGAACCTATAGACAAAGAAAATATCCTGTCTATTTTTAATTCATTTTTTTGGATCTAAAAATAGCCATTTAAGAAAAAAGGGTTTGGTATCGTACTTAAATTGTGATCTACAATCTACAAAAATGGATTTTTCTATATTCATATTCTACCCATACTCATCTTGATTTGTTATTTACGAGTTTAGAAATCCGATAAAAAATCCATTTATAATTACCAAATTAAAACGAAAAAAAAAACTTTTTTGTGGTAGACCACAAAGTGAGAGACCGAATAATCTAATTACAAGAGCTCAAAATAGAAACTATACGAACGTCACTTGACAAATCACAGTAGTCCTCTAAAATTGACTTAAAAAGAAAATTCCGATTTTTGAATTCTCTTTAATTTAGAAAATTTATAAACTTGAATATTTTCTAAAATAAAAGAACAAATATATTATATTGAATTAATCTCGACGATTGAATAAAACAAGACTATTATGATTTCAAACAAGCCGCTATGGTGAAATTGGTAGACACGCTGCTCTTAGGAAGCAGTGCGAGAGCATCTCGGTTCGAGTCCGAGTAGCGGCATGTCATCTTATGAAGTCTCAAAAGAATTAAAGAGTTCTATAGCCTATAATGAATAATAATAATGAAAAAGTAAATGCATTTTCTTTCATATTTTCATTTAATAAATTGTAATTGAGGGATTTATTTTTTTATTTTTTATGATATTTTCGACTTTAGAACATATTTTGACTCATATTTCTTTTTCAACAGTTTCCATTGTAATTACACTCCATCTAATAACTTTATTAGTCAATGAAAAAGTACGACTATATGATTCATTAGAATCAATAGAAAAAGGCATGATAATTACTTTTTTTTCTATAACGGGATTATTAGTTACTCGTTGGGTTTATTGGAAACATTTCCCGTTAAGTGATCTATATGAATCATTAATCTTCCTTTCCTGGAGTTTTTACATTATTCATATGATTCCATATTTAAAAAAAAAAAAAAAGAATTTAAGTGCAATAACTGCACCAAGTGCTTTTTTTACTCAAGGGTTTGCTACTTCAGGTCTTTTAACGGAAATGCATCAATCTTCAATATTAGTGCCCGCTCTTCAATCCCATTGGTTAATGATGCACGTAAGTATGATGGTACTGGGTTATGCAGCTCTTTTAGGCGGATCATTATTATCGGTAGCACTTCTAATTATTATATTTCAAAAAGATATAATAACCCTTTCTGATAAAAGAAAACTTTTATTAAATGAATCATTTTTCTTCAGTGAGATTCAACACATGAACGAAAAAGGCAATATTTTAGAAAGCGGTTCACCCTTTTCTGCTAAAAATTATTACAGGTTTCAATTGATGGAACAACTGGATCATTGGAGTTATCGTGTTATTAGTTTAGGATTTATCTTTTTAACCATAGGTATTCTTTCAGGAGCAGTATGGGCCAATGAGGCATGGGGTTCATACTGGAATTGGGATCCAAAAGAAACTTGGGCATTTATTACTTGGACTGTATTTGCAATTTATTTACATATTAGAACAAATAAAAATTTACAGGGTGCAAATTCTGCAATTATAGCGTTTATCGGCTTTCTTATAATTTGGATATGCTATTTTGGAGTCAATCTCTTAGGAATAGGGCTACATAGTTATGGTTCATTCACATAAACTTATAAATTAACAATTAATTAAATTGAACAGAGGACCCTACGAATACAAACATAGAACAAGGTGCTTTTTATAAACTTATAAATAGGTGAGAACCATTTAAATGGTTCTCACAAACATCAAGCATGCCCAATTAGAATTCCAACTCAGTCCGTAATATAAAAAAGACTACTTTTTAATTTAATGAAAGGAAACTTATATATAAAAAAATTTTGATAGAATAGCTTCTACCTTCTCAGCGGATAATGAAAGAACGAAATCTGGGTAAACGCCAATACCTATTACTGGTAGAAAGATAGAAGTCGAAACAAAAAATTCTCGTGGTCCAGAATCAAAAAGATAAGAGTTTGTAATATTAAATAACTTATATCCATAAAACATTTGGCGTGACATAGATAATGAATAAATAGGAGTTAATATCATTCCAATTGCCATTCCAAAAGTAATTAGTATTTTTGGCATTAAAAGTAATTTTTGACTCATAATTATTCCAAAAAACACTATTAATTCCGCAATGAAACCACTCATGCCCGGTAAGGCAAGGGATGCCATGGAAAAGCTACTGAATAGTGTAAATATTTTTGGCATTGGAATAGCGATTCCGCCCATTTCGTCGAGATAAACAAGACGTATTCTATCGTAACTAGTTCCCGCTAAGAAAAAAAGTGCAGCACCAATAAATCCATGAGAGATTATTTGTAAAATGGCTCCATTAAGTCCCGTTTCAGTTATAGAACTAATTCCTATAATTATAAAACCCATGTGAGATACAGAGGAATAGGCTATTCTTTTTTTTAAATTACGCTGGCCAGGAGATGTTAAAGCTGCATAGATTATTTGCATTGTGCCGATTATTATCAACCAAGGAGAAAATATTGAATGAGCATGAGGTAATAATTCCATATTGATCCGAACCAACCCATACGCTCCCATTTTTAATAAGATTCCCGCTAGAAGCATACAAGTACTGTAATGGGCTTCCCCATGGGTATCTGGTAACCATGTATGTAAAGGTATAATTGGTAATTTGACAGCAAAAGCAATAAAAAATCCAATATATAATATTATTTCTAATCCGAGGGGATACGATTGATTCACTAATCTTTCCAAATTTAAAGTAGGTTCAGTGGAACCATATAAACCAACACCCAGAACTCCTATTAATAGAAAAATGGAACCGCCCGCTGTATACAAAATAAATTTAGTAGCGGAGTATAGACGTTTTTTTCCTCCCCACATCGATAAAAGTAGATAAACAGGAATTAATTCTAATTCCCACATTATGAAAAAAAGTAAAAGGTCTCGAGACGAAAATGATCCTATTTGACCACTATACATTGCTAACATCAGAAAGTGGAATAATCGGGAATCCCGAGTAACTGGAAAAGCTGCTAAAGTAGCTAAAGTAGTGATGAATCCCGTCAGTAAAACGGGTCCTATTGAAAGTCCATCTATTCCTAATCTCCAGTGAAAATCAAAAAAGTTGATCCATTTATAATCTTCTGCCAGTTGGATTAATGGGTCGTCCGGTTGGAAATGATAAAAAAATGCATAGGTCGTTAGAAGTAGCTCTAAAATACCTATACCTATAGTATACCAGCGTATTACCTTATTTCCTCTATGAGAAAAAACGAAAATTAAAGAACCTGCCAATATAGGCAAAACTACAATTGTTGTTAACCAAGGAAAAAAATTCGTGATAAAGACAAGATACACTTGGGCCAAAAAAAGTCGCACCCGAAAAGAAATTTCTTTTCGGGTGCGGCTTTTTATCAGTAAAAAAATCCAAATTGAATTAAATGGATTCAAATGGAATTTTCTGGAACGTATCAATAAGCTAGACCCATGCTCCGCGTTGTTTCATGCCATAAATAAACTCGAACGCTTAAAAAATCTGTTGGACAAGCGGATTCACATCTCTTACAACCAACACAGTCCTCCGTTCTTGGGGCGGAAGCTATTTGTTTAGCCTTACATCCATCCCAAGGTATCATTTCTAAGACATCTGTGGGGCAAGCCCGAACACATTGAGTACACCCTATACATGTATCATAAATCTTTACTGAATGTGACATAGGATCTTTAATTTTTTGAATTTCATTAATTTAAATTTTCGATCTAGTTTTTATATAGTAAAGTAAATGAAGTACATATTAAAATACCAGACGAATCAATGATTTACCAGAATTTTTTGAATCAATGTACTTCTGGCTTGGATTGGATTGGTGACTTACTAAAAAATAAATGGGAAAGAGGTCTAAAATACTTTGACTTCTGCCATTATAAAAATATGTTTTATCTTAAAATGCGATACCTAGTAATCTAAATTGAACTTCAAATCAAATTACAATTTATATAGTTATAGTTATAATATTATTATAATTATAATATAATTATAATATAATATATATAATTCTATAATTAAAAATTAAAATTATATTATAGAATAAGAAAAAAAAGACTATTTATTCAATAAATTCGATTGATTGATACGAGTTGATTTTCTGTTACGATAAATTGATGAAACAATAGCAAGCCCAATAGCTGCTTCAGCGGCTGCAATAGCTATAACAAAAATGGCGAAAATGTTTCCCTTTAATTGGCGGCTATCAAAAAAATCAGAAAATGTTACAAAATTTAGATTAACAGCATTCAATATAAGTTCAAGACACATAAGAGCCCGAACCAAATTTCGGCTTGTGATTAATCCATAGATTCCGATAGAAAATAAATAAGCACTCAAAACAAGTACATGTTCGAGCATCATTGACCAACTCCTTAGCAATATAAATTTTTATTCATTTCAATATGAACAACAATTAAACCTCAGTTGATTGACTAGAATACGAAAAGGTCAAATCAAATATAATTTTAAAAAAGAAAAGAGAAAAAATATGTTGGTAATACGAAATAAGCAATCCAACTAAAAGTTTCTAAACCAATACGAATATAATTTAATGTAAATAGATATGAGAAAATCGAATTTTTTTTATTGCTGGTTTTCAAAATGAATTATTGACGCGCTACAGCAATTGCGCCTATTAAAGCAACTAAAAGAATTATTGAAATGAGTTCAAAAGGAAGAAAAAAATCTGTTGATAAATGAATTCCGATTTGTTGACTAGTAGTTATCAAATCTTGTTCTAGAATCTGGTTTGATTTTGTAGTCCAAATAATAGCATACCATGACGTATTTAGAGTAATAAAAATTAATGAAACAAAAAGACTTGTACAAATGAACGAAGTGACGTTGTCCTCAACAGTCCACAGCCGTAAATTTGTGTCATATTCTGGCCCATTCATGAACATTACAGCAAATATTATTAAAACATTTATAGCTCCCACATAAATAAGGAGTTGCGCAGAAGCTACAAACGGCGAATTAGCTAGAATATAGAATAAAGATATACAAACAAGAACCAATCCCAACGAAAAGGCACAAAAAATTGGATTGTTAAATAATACTACTCCTAGACCTCCTAATATAAGACCTGTTCCGAGAACGACTAAAAGAAAATCATGTATTGGTCCAGGTAAATCCATTATATATAAAATAAGAGATAAAAAATCAGAATGTTTCATGATCTTATTGAATTGAACAGGAAAAAAGATTCGTGCATTCCTAATTGTTAAATCCTAATATGTACAACTTTCTAGTAGACCGAACTCAAAACTATTTAAAATCATTACAGTAACCAGATTTTCAATAAAAATTTTAATTTTCACCAATAGCGAATAGTTGGAATTTAAAATTATTGCAAAAAAAAAATAAACTTTTTGAATTTTAATTAACTATATTATATTGTTATATTGAATTTCTTTTTTTAAAACTGATTAAAAATAAGAAATCAAGGAACATTACGAATTTAGTCATTTAGTAATTACGAAGTCTTTTTTAATCACCAGATTTTTCTTTTGTTTGAGGTGAATTCAAAATAGTTCGAATTGTGTAATCATCAGTTATTGATATTGGTAAACGACCCAGAGCAATTTGATTATAATTTAATTCATGACGATCATAAGTAGAAAGCTCATATTCTTCAGTCATTGATAAACAATTTGTTGGACAATACTCAACACAATTACCACAAAATATACAGATTCCGAAATCAATGCTGTAATTAAGCAATCGTTTTTTGCGAATATTTGTTTCCAATTTCCAATCAACCACGGGTAAATCTATCGGACATACACGAACACATACTTCACAAGCAATACATTTATCAAACTCAAAGTGTATTCGACCACGAAACCTCTCCGAGGTGATCAATTTTTCATAAGGATATTGAATAGTTACAGGTAAACGGTTGGCATGAGATAGGGTAATAAAAAAACCTTGACCAATGTACCTTGCCGCGCGTACGGTTTGTTGACCATAATTGATGAACCCAGTTACCATAGGGAACATATATTAAATATCAAAATAAAAAATAAGATTTTGTTTCTTTCTCTTGTTTGAGACAAATTTAAATTCTAATGAGTAGCAAAGAGTCTCTTTTTTTGATAATTTATAATGAAAGGAGTTGGGAAGAAGTTGTTAATAATAGATTACCTAAAGAAATAGGTAAAAGAAATTTCCATCCAAGATTTAATAATTGGTCCATTCTCAGTCTAGGTAAAGTCCATCTTGTTGCGATCGGAATGAACAAGAACAAAAATGTTTTCCCTAATGTAATGAAAATATCAAATGTCGTTCCAAAAACTCCTTCCGCTTTATTTATTTCAAAAAACTCAGAAATAAATATATCTGGAATAGAAAAATCCCAACCACCCAAGTAAAGAATTGTTACAAATAATGACGATATTAGTAGATTTAGATAGGAAGCAACATAAAATAAACCAAATTTAATACCTGAATATTCGGTTTGATAACCTGCTACTAATTCCTCTTCTGCTTCTGGTAAATCAAAAGGCAATCTCTCGCATTCTGCTAGAGAAGAAATTATAAAAACAATAAATCCTATAGGTTGCCGCCACAAATTCCACCCCCAAATACCATATTTTGACTGCGCTTCAACTATGTCAACTGTACTTGAACTGTTAGATAATCACAGTCGATGATAAGATCACTCTTGTCATCGCTATTATAGAACCGTACATGAGATTTTCACCTCATACGGCTCCTCGAGAGCCATAAATAAATCTTAGGATTGATTCGATATATTAATTATTTACTGATATCCTTGTCGAATAGATAAAATAAAAATAAACTGAAAGATCCTGAATTAAACCAATGAAATTCTGTCTGCGATACTATAACAGGGCTTCGGAATGTATCTCATCCTTTGACTGACTCAATTTTTGTTGAGTAATAACTTAATACTTGAATAAAATACTCCTAAAAATACAAAATTTACCTGATTTTTTTTAAGATTTAAACATTGATTCATGACTTCTGTCATGGCAAAAATTTCATTTCCATGAACATGAATATGTATATCGAAAAAAAGAGTTTTTTTTGTCCATCTGATTTTTATTTCTTTTATTTAGGCTTAAAAAAAAGTTAAAAGTTAAAGGATTACTTCGTTCCTGATAGTTATTTACTTAATGGGTGGATAGGAGCATACTCTGGATCGGAATTTGTGGGAGTACTACTTGAAAATTTCTACTAATTTTAAGCCTCAATTAGTATTTCTTTTATATAAACTTCGGAGAACTTACATAATCTCTATTACGAATCCTTTGTGTACTTTGGTGTTCCTAATCATCCACTTTTTTTTACGCAATCTATATTGTAATAGGCTTTTTTTATATTTTATATAGAGTCAAAACTCCCTAAAATTTTTATTTTCAACCCGCTTCAAGTTATACTTACTAATTAATTAATAATTAATCTTGGGGGTAAACAGTCATGCCTGTTTATGTTTATTTGCGCTTAACCCTTGTACATAGGAAATTATATTTTTTTTTTACTGCGAATTTATAAGCTGTTTTTTTTTCCCTCATCTAACTATCCGGTTTTATTTTTTAAACTTATCGGTAAATAAAAAAATATATTTAATACGTTCTAAAACTCGTTTCTTATAAATGAAGACTTAGGCCTTAACGAATCACACGTAGAGATATTGATAACACACATAGAGTTAACGGTATTTCATAACTAATTGATTGAGCAGCAGCTCGTAGACCACCTAAAAAGGAATATTTATTATTTGATCCATATCCTGACATAAGAAGTCCAATTGGAGCAATACTTGAAAAAGCGATCCATACAAAAACCCCAATACTGAGATCGGCTAGAACAAGGTGATAACCAAAAGGAATTACTGAATAACTTAGTAGAATTGATATGACGGCTATAGAAGGCCCCATACTAAATAAACGTGTATCCCCCCGAGATGGAAGAAGGTTTTCTTTAAAAAGCAGTTTTGTTCCGTCTGCTAAAGCTTGAAGAATTCCTAAAGGACCAGCATATTCAGGTCCAATACGTTGTTGTATACTTGCGGATATTTCTCTTTCTAACCATACAATTACTAGTACCCCTATTGTGATTCCTAGTATGAGAATCAAAATAGGGAAAAGTATCCATATAGTCCCATAAATCTCTTTTACGGATTCCAATCTGTAAAAAGAGTTGATATTTTTTATTTTTGTTGGATCAATTATCATTTCAACGATCAACTTCTCCCATAATGATATCTATGCTACCTAATATTGTCATAATATCAGCCAATTTCATTTTATTAACTAACTGAGGGAGAATTTGCAAATTGATAAAACCGGGTGGGCGAATTTTCCATCTCCAAGGAAAAACACTCTGATCTCCTATCAAAAAAATACCCAACTCCCCTTTTGGGGCTTCGACTCTCACATAAAGTTCTTGCTTCGACAATTCAAAAGTGGGAGACGGCTTTTTACTAATGAATCGATATTCAAAATCATTCCATTCAGGATATTTTATCCTATTAAAGCGTCGAATTTCTAAATTCTCATAGGGACCCCCTGGAATTCCTTCTAGAGCTTGTTGGATAATTTTTATGGATTCTGTCATTTCACCTATTCGTACTAAATACCGAGCTAACGAATCCCCTTCTTTTTGCCATTGCACTTCCCAATCAAATTCATCATAACACTCATAATGATCAACTTTACGAAGATCCCATTGTATTCCGGAAGATCGTAGCATTGGTCCTGATAAGCCCCAGTTTATTGCTTCTTCTTCGCCAATAATGCCTACCCCTTCAACTCGTTCTAAAAAAATAGGATTTCGCGTAATCAGTTGCTGGTATTCAGCAAGTCCCATTAAAAAATACTCACAAAAATCTAAACATTTATCTATCCACCCATAAGGTAAATCGGCAGCTACTCCTCCAATACGAAAAAAATTATGCATCATTCTCATACCGGTGGCAGCTTCAAATAAATCATATACTAATTCTCTTTCTCTGAAAATATAGAAAAAAGGGGTCTGCGCCCCAATATCTGCCATAAAAGGGCCGAGCCATAACAAATGAGAAGCTATACGACTTAACTCCAACATAATAACTCTGATATAGCTAGCCCTTTTAGGTACTTGAATATTTCCCAACTGTTCGGGTCCATTTACAGTTATTGCTTCTGTGAACATAGTCGCTAAATAATCCCACCGTGTTACATAAGGTAGATACTGTATAATTGTTCGGTTTTCGGCAATTTTCTCCATCCCTCTGTGTAAATAACCCAATATTGGTTCACAGTCAATAACATCCTCACCGTCTAAAGTAACAATAAGTCGGAGAACGCCATGCATTGATGGGTGGTGAGGGCCCATATTCACTATCATGAGGTCTTTTCTTGTAGTTGGTAGAGTCATAAGTTTTGCCCCGATTCATTCTTTCATGAAAAAAATTTTCCATGAATTGCAAAAAGTTCATCAAAATTCAAAATCTAACAAATCAAATAATTCAAAACAACTCTTAAAATTAACGCATTTTTAGCTCTCGAATATTCAATTGACTAATTAATTCTTTATAACGTACTCTATTTTTATTTGATAAATAAACCAGTAGTCGTTGACGTTTTCCTAGAATTTTTCGTAGACCTCTCCGAGATGAATAATCTTTTTTATGCAATTTCAAATGTGAAGTAAGTCTTCGGATCTTGGTGGTAAAACAGAAAACTTGAAATTCAACAGATCCCCTGTTTTCTTCTTTTTTTTCATGCGAAATCGCGGATATAAATGAATTTTTGTTCATAAATTTTTAATCTTCCTTACCTTTTTTTATTTCTCAAATAATAAATTTGATCGATCAGTAATAATAATGCCAGCTTTTTTAACCGGGTATAAACATTTCCTTATTTTTTATTAAAAAAATTTCGGCGATTCCTTTAGAGATCTAATTGATCCGTCATCAAATTAGTATCATATATTACGATTGCAGGCGAGACGTGTATGCTTCTATTTATCTAGCAGATAATAGTGAATATATAAGAAAAATTTATCTTAAATGCATTTTTACTCGTGGATACATATATATTTTTAATATACTAAAACGGCTACCATTATTAGTATCAAACCAATAACGATTCATACAGGCTAAATCTTCTAATCGATAATTAGGCCAAAGAAAAACTTTCAATTTTAGAACTGGATTGTTTTCGCGCCTAAGCTCTTTGTTTTCATCAAAAAATTGACGGCAGTTTTTTATCTGATTCTTGTTGTAAGATAATGGATTCCTATACATACCATTATTATTATTATTACTTGCATTCAAACAAATTAGAATTCTCAATTCTCTACGATGTCTAGGGGAAAAAATCTTTTCAGGAACAAGTACATCAAAAAAAGTTTTGTCTCTCTTTTTCATCACCATTTGATATCTTGGAATCCATTCATCCGAATTTTTATTATCAATATTGTCGATGTTTCTTTTTTGAGTATTTTGTTGTTTACTCTTATTAATCCATGAAATACCTATGGTTTGATACAGACTAAATTGTGTGTTGCCCCGTAGAAACAGACGAGTGGGTTCAATAATAAATAGTCTCCTTTTTATCAATTGGGTAAGAGTTAAATCTTGCTGAATCAGCATTATATTCAGACTCATTTCTCTTCTTTCAATCGAGGATATTGTAATTTCTCTTGGATTTTTCAATCTAAGTAGAAGACAGTAGATTTTAATATTATTGATCAATTTTTGATTCAAAGAATCATCCCATCTTAATTGAAAAAGCCAATACCTTTTAAGAAAGAAATAGAGTTCTGCTTCTGAACTACTCTTGTCTTGTTTTTTTTTACTACGATTTTTTATATCTAATCCTATATGATTTTCTTGAATATCTTTTTGATGGTTTGGGATAAGAAATTCGGAATTTTTTTGAACATCGGATTCGGGATCTCTTTGACTTATGAGTTCTTTTTCGTCTTGATTCCTATTCTCTAATTCAAGATATTTTTTTGCATTTGATAGTAGAGTAAAAGGATTCACTTTTTTTGTTCTATTGATGCTTTTCTTTTCGCTAAAATTAGAACTTCTATTAAAATTTGAAAAAATTAAATTAATTGGTAAAAACCAAGGTTTTATTTTATATGCATTATAAAGTAAGAAAAATTCTGGGAAGAACCAAAATCCGAGATTCGATATAGGACGGCTTATTATTTCTTCATTCATCCCCATCCAATCAAAAAGGATTTGTTTTTTATGGGATTGTTTGATTTCTTGATAAATTGTGCGATAAAAAAGATCTTTTTTTTCAATTTTATCAACAATTTTCTCAATTTTCGGTTCAGTCGTAGTATTTTCAGTACTACTACTAATATTGATCCAAGCCTCAATGTCGATTTTTTTTCTAAGATCAAAACGGAGAATTTTCCAATCAAAAAATTTTCTATCTGTATTTTTCTCTATGTCGTTTATTCTTAAATAATTAGTGATAGGGATACCCCACCATACATCAATTAATTCGTTTTTAGGTATGCGGTAATTATAAGTATACCAAAATTCTTGGTTTTTATTTACTTGTAATGGTTCTCCATATCTATATGAATCCTTCTTATATTCATAAAAAATAAAATGATATGCTAAAATATCATATCTATGGTTTTTTTTTAATTTATCTTTTTGATCGAGAAATAAATGGTTTTCAGAATTTTTTGTATTTCTGTAATTAAGTTTCAGTAATGGGTCTTTTTTATATGAATGATTTTTGTTTTTATGTAAAGTTTTATTTTCAACTTCACAATATTTAGTGACTTGATTGTGCCATTTTTGTGATCCTAATTGAAACCATTTTATCTGAGATAAATCGTATTGATAATTTTTTTTTAATTTTAACCAGTTTTTACATTGATTCAGTCCCCAATTTGGAATTTTTTTAATCTTTAACTTAGAAGGAGTTATTCCTTGTGTTCCAAAAAAATTTGGAATTTCATTTTTTAGAAATAAAGACGTTTCCCGATATTGAAGGATAGATCTTAACTTAGACTTATATAAGTTAAGAATTTCGCCTTGTGATAATTTATAAAATACATAGGCTTGTGACAAAAACGAGAAATTCGAAAGAATCTTTGAATTCTTATGAATATGATTAATAAAATAAAAAAGTGATTTTATAAATTGAATTGTTTTTTTATTTGTTTTCACAATCCTTTCTTTATTTTTTTTATTATTGTCAGGGGGTTTTTCATTCAAATTAAAATGCTTTGTTGATTCAAGAAAAAGTTGTATATTAATTCGGGAAATATTAATAATATATACAAATATATCTACGAATATACTTTCCCTAAAAAATTTTTTAAAATTATGATTTAATCGACTATTTAGTCTTTTTAATATTTGACCAATATTTTGGATTGATTTTAATTTTTTAGTACCATAATGTATTTTCTTAGGTTTAAGGATTAATTTTATAGTTTGGAATCGTTTTGTTTTTTCTTTTTCAATTTTTTCTATTTGATTTTGTATTGTACTTGTTCTATTAGACAGATCCTTCCTTGTGTGTTCGGCTACTGAATTTGAATAGTTTGTCCGATTCATGAATCGGGCTTGAATGGATGGTTCATGAACCATATGATTATTGATTGTCGAATTTTTTTTTTTTTGTATTTCACTAGATTCGTCTCTCAATCCAAATACCTGAATTGTATTTACTGTTGCAATTTTTTTTATTTTTTTTTTAAAAAACATAAAGCTTTGAATAAAATCATTTTTTGTTTCATTTGAAACCTTTAGCCAAAATTCAATTTTGCTTTTGACAATGACAATGATAATTTTTAAAACTCGAAAACATTTTGTTATAAATTTTCTAATTTTTTTATCAAGCCCCTTTAAAATAGGTTTAAAAAAAGAAGGTTGTTTTCGGGCGGAACCAAAAGGAAGTTCAGTTTCCATTCCCCAAATTGTTAAGAAACAAAAATTATTATTATTATTCTTTTTTTGTTCTGCTTTTTTAAGTTTATCTTGATAAGAAGGTTTTAGTGGAGGTCTGTGCCAAGGTTTTAGACAGAAAGGAAATAGTATCTTTATCTGAATACCCTCTTTTAACCAGTTTTTAGGAAATTCTGTTTCTGATAACTGGACACCATTATAGGTACATTTAATATGCATTTCTTTATTCCATTCTTCGAAATCTTCAGACCATTCAGGACGTTGTAATAATAATATACGACCCAAATTCTTTGCGATTATAAATACAGGTAATAGAAAATATTTTCTAAGAAATGACTGGGTTACTAACATCAAACCTCTTATTATTTGAGCAAGTGGCATGGTATCCCAGGCTTCAGCTATTTCTATTCGTGCTTTTTCTTTTATTTTTTCTTCTTTTAGTTTGTATTCTTTTATTTTCTCTTCGTCTTTTTTTTGTTCTTCGATATAATCATAAATTGGAAATTCGTCAATTTTTTCTATATAATTTGGAAAAATCCTTTTAATTACTTTTGAAATGTTAATAGAAAAAAAAGAAGATTTCTCTATTCTGTCTAAAAAAAGTGGTGAATGTATATTTGCTTGAAATAATTCCCCAATAACTATTTTACGTCTTTGAACACGCATGGAACCTTTTATTATGTCTCGACGAAAATCAGATTGTTGTGAATAACATATCAAAGCAACTTCTTCTGTTTGATTAGACTTATTTGCATCTATATTTTCTTGGTTACCAGTAAAAATAACTACACGTTTAGCTTTTCTTGAGCGAATTTGAGGATTTGTTGTAGGTATGATGTCATCATTTTGTCTTTCTTGCTGTTCGAAAGAATCAATTAATTTGTATGACCAGCATGGAACTGTTTTATTTATTTTATGTATCCATTTTTTTATTAATTTCTTTTTTTTTTGTAGTCCTATGATTGCATCAACTAAAAGTTTTAAAAATGTTTCTTGATCTTCTGAACCAATTTGTCCTTCTTCTGGAAGTAAAGAAATGCCTTTCAGATTGAATGTTGATTCCCCAGAAAATGGACTCATTAAAGGCATGAAATGGCTAATTTCTTTTGATATTGATTTTTTATTAAATGTATCTTTTTTCTGTTCAAATTCGTGGTAATTATAATCATTACGAAGAATACTATGAATCTTATTTATCAAAATTCCATCTATCCAATTTTGGACTGCAGTTTCATTTATAATAGAGGGTGAAAAGCTTTTTTTTATTATTCCACGATAGGATCCATTTAAGAAAGGATCATTTATTTTTGGCAAATATTCCTTTTGAGTTTTCTCATTGCATAATCGAGTTTTTTTATCGAGTCCATCTATATAAAAAAGTCCTTTGTCTAGAACTGCAATTCTATTAGCAAATTCAGTGCTTAAGCTGTTTTTTTTTTGTTCATTGGTATAAATCCAATAATTGTATAGTTCATCGTATAATAATTGGTCTGTTGTAGACAAAGAAATCTTTCTTTGTATCATTTCCCAGAAAATTGATAAACTGGGTGGATATGTAAAAGCAATTCTTTGTTTTCCATCATTTTGACATGTATAAAAAAAATATTGTGACATTTCATTTCTTACCGCATTTTCAAATCGATTGTTTTTTATATATCGCGTTGGACGATTCCAACGTTTATAGTCGAAAAGAAGAGAAAGAAGGGGTTTTTCAAACCAGAAGAGGTTTTTCTTTTCTTCTTTAAGTATTTCTAACTTCG